ATGAATCCCAAAGATCTTTGGCAAATCCAAAGAGGGTTTTCCTGTACGTTCATCACAAAATATTTCTAGATCCCAATACACCCAATGCCAGATAGCTGCCAAAAAGCATAAGCCAGAAAACACAATATGTGCTCCCGCTACCCCTTCGTAACTCCAAATACCTGGATTCGTTACAGTCCCCCCTGTGATACTCCAACCGCCCCATGAATTGGTTATTCCTAAACGAGTCATGAAGGGTATAACGAACATACCCTGTCTCCACATTGGATCAAGAACAGGATCAGAAGGATCAAAAACTGCTAATTCATACAGAGCCATCGAACCGGCCCAACCAGCAACCAGAGCTGTATGCATTATATGAACAGAAAGCAACCGACCGGGATCATTCAATACAACGGTATGAACACGATACCAAGGCAAACCCATGGAAATACCCCTTATATATATCAAAGATAAATGGACACTACATAACTTTATTGCATTGGAAAAGACTATAATATGACTATCCTATGGACCACTCTTGTTGAGTCGATTATTTCCGAACAAGGGTTTCTATTCTGTTGGTAATAATGGAACAATTCTGTTCGTAGGAACAAAGAGAAGCAGATTTATTCTATACTCGATAAGTACCAATACGCAATGGGGGAGTTGATCCCATTTTCTATGAGCGAATGAATCCATACATACTTATTTATCATTAGAAAGACCTATTCCTAATAATTTGAGTTTATTCATTCTGTCTTTCTTTATGAATTTTTAGAATCTATGGATAAAATAAATACGAAAAAAACCAATATGAATATTATAAAGACAATAAAAAAATTGTTACGTTTCCACCTCAAAGTGAAATATAGTATTTAATTCTTTCTTTCATTTAATGCCTATTGGTATTCCAAAAGTTAAAATAAAGAGGCGTGGAATTCGACGTCGACTTTGGACTGACATATAGTGCGACTTGTCAGATATATTGGGTCATATGGTATTTCCCCGTTCTCTCCCCCGATCGAGATATCCCCCGTTTCGCCCAAGAAAGATAAATTGAATCATCCAAAATTTGGAGCGTGAAGTGCAATTAGATCCATTTTTAAGGGGATTCATATTACTATTATCAATTAGAATAATTCAATTAGAATAATTTATGGTTGACTTGGTTGGACTAAAAAAATGAAGTATCCAGGCTCTGTTTAGAAAAAACCCAATTGGATTGGTAAGATATCTATGATTGCTATTCATATTTTTCTTTGTAAAGAGATCCTAATTGTCAAGCAAAGTTATCTCAACTCTAATAAATACTTGTATAAAATGAATTGAAAAAAAAAAAAAAAAGAAATACAAAAAAAAATGGTAATGGGAGCATTTGTCCTATATGTACAAATCCAAATCGGGCGGATCTTTACCCGGAGTAGAGCATAAACCTAAAAAGATGAAAAAGACCCATTCAGGAACAAGAAAATATCATCGCGGTTTGGATTAAATCTCGATGAAAGAATACATCAATGAGAAGTTAATTCGATAAGTTTAATGACCCTTTCCTATAACTTCGAATTTTATAATGGAAAATCTAAAAAAGGAGTAAAAACTCGTCTTTATTGAAAAATCGAAGAAAAGCCCTTTCGTTAGAAATAAGAAAGAACCTTTCTAGAAAAAAGGAAAGAGGACTGGAATCTATACATTGATTCACAATTTTTTTGAACCGTATGCATCAAAAGGCGCATGTACGGTTCCTAAGGGATACAATTTTACCCTAATCAACCGACTTTATCGAGAAAGATTACTTTTTTTAGGCCAAGGGATTGGTACTGGTCTTGGAAATCAACTTATTTGTCTTCTGATATATCTCAGTATGGAAGATGAGGACAAAGACCTGTATATGTTTATAAACTCTCCTGGGGGATGGGTAGTACCTGGGCTCGCCCTTTATGATACTATGCAATATGTGCGACCAGATATCCATACAGTATGCATAGGATTAGCCGCTTCAATGTCATCTGTTGTCCTGGTCGGAGGAGAAGTTAACAAACGTATAGCATTCCCTCGCGCTTGGCGCCAATGAGGTTTTTATTTGAGAGAAAAAAGAAGACTATGCCTTCGCCATATGAATACTAAGTAATAATAGCATGGCACTTCGAATTCGATATGAGAAATTTTTGTATTGTTTTTTTTTTCAAAACATTAGATTCTGTATCGAGAGAGTAGTATGAGATAAGGGGTACTTCCGATTTTCTCTTATCTATCGGGAGTTCAGTTCAGCGTCACAAACTTTTTTGTTTTCATGCCGGAGAGTTCTTAACAATATTTATGTTATGAAAGAGTACGAAAAAAAAAATATTTTTTCCTTATTTGATCGGATTAAAAAGAAACTTTGGGATTGCTGAATCACAGACAAAAAAAAAAGAAAAAATAAACATATAAAGCAACGGAGCCATCATAGTATTTTTGAACTACTCCGAAAGGAAGGATGGCAATTTGATTATTTACCCATCTGAGTCTGATAGATTCTATTTTTCTCTTTCTTCAATAGAAAGGAGAGGGGTAAATTTTCTTGTAGAGCCGTATGCACAAAAGATGCCTGTACGGTTGTTCAATTCTATCTTTTTTCTAGTCTTTATCTTTCTTTTCTCTTTGCTTTATCATACGAGATAGGAGAAGCTTTTATTTTGTTATATCATCAGGGTAATGATGCATGAACCTTTTAGTGGTTTTTATATGGCACAAGTAGGCGAATTTGTCGTGGAAGCGGGAGAAATGCTGAAACTGCGTGGAATCCTCGCAAGGATTTATGAAAAAAAAACGGGCAAACCCTTCTGGGTTATATCCGAAGATATGGAAAGAGATGTTTTTATGTCAGCAACAGAAGCCCTAAATTATGGAATTGTTGATTATGTAGCGGTTGACGGAAGAAAAAAGGCAAATAAAATGTACGCAAATTACGCAAAGCTGTTGTGATTTGCGATTTTATCTTCGAATTGAATATTCAATTAAATAGAAGTAATTCACCATCATTTGGTTAGGATCAATCTAAACCAACCTATCATATTATGTATACGATTCAACATGCCAACTATTAAACAACTTATTAGAAATACAAGACAGCCAATCAGAAATGTCACAAAATCCCCCGCTCTTCGGGGGTGCCCTCAGCGTCGAGGAACATGTACTAGGGTGTATGTGCGACTCGTTTAGATCATGAGCTGGCACAAAAGCAAGAAAACGACTTTTACAGTATCAATGATCAGTACCGGTGAATGGGATAGGATGGAAAAAGGAACTCCATCCATTATTCAAAAAAAAACTCTACCATATCCCCCTATTGTGTATGAAGTTTATGGTTTCCGTTGGTGTAAATCCAATCAACTGAATTTAAGATGATAAGAAATTCTCCATTGGTAACAAATGGTTATCCATTAAGCGGAGGAAATCTTATTTAAAAAGCATAAAACATAAAGATTAGGTAGGCCCCCAATCTGGCAAGAACGGACTAAGAGGGTCAGCTACCCAGCAAACTTTCCTAATTAAATACCGTTACTGTATAGGTAGATCTGATTGTGAAAGACCTATTACTGGATAATTCATGGGTAGAGCCAAAGCGTGTGAACTATACAAGTTCCCAATAACATCAATTAGTTGATTAAATATTTAGTTGATTAAATATTAAATTAAAGTATAAAGTAAAGGCTCCGGTGTATAGAGAAGACCTCACCGTTTAAGAAGTAACCATAGAAACGAAGGAACCCACTATTTCTTTTTTTATTTCTTTTATTTACTATATTTTTGATACCTAGGAAAATACAATTTCTTATTTCTGTCTTATTTCGCAGTGAAATACCTAAAAAAAATAAAAAATCGTGGTCGGGAAGGTTAGAGTAGCCAAAGCCATTGGAATTTTGATTTTATACATTGGAAAAATCCGTTTTGTTATTAATAGACTAGGAAGGGGAAAAGAATAACTGAAAGAAAGGCAATCAATTAGTTATTCGTCAAAGTTTCATTTATTCAATGACCAGAATTAAACGGGGATATATAGCTCGGAGACGTAGAACAAAAATTCGTTTATTTGCATCAAGCTTTCGAGCGGCTCATTCAAGGCTTACTAGAACTATTACTCAACAGAAAATAAGAGCTTTAGTTTCAGCTCATCGGGATAGGGATAGGAAAAAGAGAGATTTTCGTCGTTTGTGGATCACTAGGATAAACGCAGTAATTCGCGAAAGGGGAGTATCCTATAGTTATAGTAGATTAATACACGATCTGTACAAGAGACAGTTGCTTCTTAACCGTAAAATACTTGCACAAATAGCTATATTAAATAGGAATTGTCTTTATATGATTTCGAACGAAATCATAAATCATAAAGGAAGTAGATTGGAAAGAATCCAACAGAATAATTTAAATTGAGTTACCCGGAGAATGAACTCCGGGAAGGTAGAGTAGAAATTAGTATGAGAAAATATGCTAAAGTAGTCAAAATGAATGAACACGTTCAATTCAATAAAAACAGATTTCTTTTTTTCCGATTCGTTTTTTTCTTACGACACGATACTCAAACCTAGATTCACTCAAATCTAGATTCTTGTAATTATGATTCAAGTGAAGAAAAAGTAAGCCTATTTATTTCGGGCTTTAAAACCAGTAGTTCTAGCGGTCGACTCGGTTCTTTCAAATTGTTTTTCATTATTGAGAAAAGGTAACAAAGATAAAATACGAGCTTGTTTTATAGCAAGAGTAATTAATCGTTGTTGTTTCAAGGTCAATCTATTCACACGTCTTGATAATATTTTTCCTTGTTCACTAATAAATCGACTAATTAAACTCATGTTTCTATAATCAATTCGATCCCCCGATTGAATCGGGGGCAAACGCCTACGAAAAGATCGCTTGAATTTAAGAAAAGGTCGCTTGGATTTATCCATGGTTTGTTTGTTTAATTTATTCCTTATCCCTAAAATCCTATTTCTTAATTCTAATTCATTTTAAATCCACCCAAAATAGGATTTTTAAAA